ATTACATGGAAAATCTTTTAGGGAATAAAAAAAAAAGAATACATATCCGAATGGAGGATACATGTAGAATAAGTAATATGGAGCGGGTAGCGGGAATCGAACCCGCATCGTTAGCTTGGAAGGCTAGGGGTTATAGTCGACGTTGATTGATTATTTTTAACGTCTCTAATTCAAAACCGAACATGAAATTTTGATTTCATTCGGCTCCTTTATGGAGGATCGATGTATTAAAAATTAGATCCATAACATCTATGTCAGCTTTTCTTGTTGAATGCATCCAAAGCTACTCGCTTTTTAGATGATCCCTCTAGAGAAGGGGATTCTACCAAATCCGTCTAATCTAGTTACTTCGTTCCCTATTTCCACCCAAGAGATCCTGAGGAAAAGAATTTGGTTTCCACCGAGCTAAAACAATATGCCGATGGTTGTAATAAACTAAAACTATCGTTTTCTAGCTATTTGGCTTCAATCTTCCCTTTCCAACACAAAAATTGAAGATCTAGTTACGATTGGAAATAAACTTTTGTATCTTCATCCATAGATCCTTTACTCATACTCATTCAATTGGAAGATTTGATCCAATTGAAATCAAAAAATTATGCTTCGCGACTCCATAATTCCATTTTTTATTCAATTTGAAATTGACCCTTGGATACAAATCGTGAAAATGTATATTCTTCCTCAAATATACTATTGAGGGAAAAAGGATTAAACCTTTTTAAGAAATAAAGTTTTTTTTGATCGTAATATGAAAAAACCGAAAGACCCCTTAACTATTTAAGTTATTAATTGAACGAATCGCACTTTTACCACTAAACTATACCCGCTACATATCTCCATTATTATATATGAATGGATCTTTTGTCGAACAAAAGAATGAGATAAAATTAAGATAGCATCTTTCATTTTCAACTTCCCTTCCAACTGCCCGATCCTATGAATTTGAATTCAGATCAATTGTATCTCAAATAAAGCTTGTCCCTTGAACAAGTAAATGAGTTATGTTATATATGTTATAACATATGTGTATTTCATTTTTGATATAATTTAATATTAATATACGTATGTGTTCTTTTCCAGTTAAGTAATTAAGGAAATAAAACGAAAAAAAATACTTAATTAATAAGAATTGAAAAAATATGCATATTCCATATTTCTATAGTATTAATAATAAGAAATATAGTATTACTAATAAGAAATAGTATTAATAATAAGAAACGACACTTCTATCATAGGAATAGGGATGGGCATTTTCTTTGTTGTTGCTTCAATAACAATTTAATTATTTTTGATTTGATATCAAATCAAAAATAATTATAAATTGTTTGATCTATGAAATGATTCATCAGAACAAAACAAGTAATGGCCCGGCCAGTACTTAACCAGGCCGGGGGAATGAACCTTAACCTTATCTTACAAAATAAAAGAAGTGAAGTAAGATCTTTTTTCTATATCTATCTATTCTATTGGAGATAAGATCACTGTTTCGAATCATTAAATCATTATCTAAATTGAATTACTGATCAAATTCGTAGATATCTTATCTATTTTTCTTTTTTATTTATTTAATTATTTTTATATTTTAAATTATATTATTTTGCTATTATTATCATTACTATGATTATATTATTAAAGAATGAATTATAATTATATTATTAAAGAATAAATATAATAATTATATAGTTAAAGAATAAAGTTATATAATTAAAGAATAAAGAGAAAATGAGGTTTTTTTAATCTTTTTACTTCACGTGTCACATCATCTAAAAAATTTTCAATTTTGAATTGGGAGAGATGGCTGAGTGGACTAAAGCGGCAGATTGCTAATCCGTTGTACGAGTTATTTGTACCGAGGGTTCGAATCCCTCTCTCTCCGCTTCCTCTGATTATTTCAGACTTTCCAATGTGAAAAAATTTCGATCCTTTTTTTTTCATCATAGGTAAATGTATGGAATATATAAAAAGTAAAGAAAAACTCCAAATTTTTTATTCCTCACGCCCAGGATTACGGCCCGGATCGTTAGATAAGAATCCGAAGATGAAGAGAGAAACAAAAAATATCACTACTGTGTAAACGAAGAGTTTGAGAGTAAGCATTACATAATCTCCAAGATTATTTTTTTGGAAAAAGGAAATAGATTGCCTATTTTTTCTTACATACGCTATTTTGACATAACCCCCCCAAAAATGAAGTCTTTTCTTGAATCTTGAAAAAAAAAAAGTAATTTTCACGAATTTCTTTGTAATAAGAAAAGAAAGATTCTGATTCCTCCATTACCAAAAATTTTTGGCCATATCCTTTATTGGGTATTGTGGGGTCCTTAGAAAGTCCTTGTTTACTAGAAGGTCAGAACGGGGAAATAAGTTGATCCAAATTTATCACCGCGATCATTCAATTCAATATACAAAAATTTCGATTTTTGAATGGAGGGTTTATAATGTAAAACTTATCTGATCTTATCAATTTTTAGAATTTTTTTTCGGATAAATCATCAATTTTGCAGAGTATTAAAGATTTTATCGAAAACTTACAGCAGCTTGCCAAACAAAGGCTAATAGAAGAAATAGTACAGGTATGACAGGCATAACATCTACGATTGGATTGAAAAAGGCATAAGCCTCGGGCAATTTGGCGAAGAAAAAACTACTCGAATAAAGGGTAGAATTAAGACAGATACAGATTAAACTAAAGATATTAAGCATAACAAAGATTTCATTCTTGTAGATTAGAAAATTTGATTTTGGTTTAGTTTTTTTATGAGGGAAAAATGAAAAGGCGAGTCAAAAAATCCTTCTTTTTCTTCGAACTCTCCCCAATCCAAAATCTTTCCTTTCATTCTCAAATGAGAATACAAGGAATTATAGTTTCATACAATATCTTAATTGAATTTTATGTAATGATCAATAATTTTTTTTGATTCTATATTTACATGTGTTGAATCCTAGCAACAATGTATTTTATATGTATTTGGGTTGGGATTGACGAATGACCAATATTAATATTAGTCTTTATTAGTGTCTAATATAAATCTAAATGGGGCGTGGCCAAGCGGTAAGGCACCGGGTTTTGGTCCCGTTACTCGGAGGTTCGAATCCTTCCGTCCCAGATTCTTTCCATCAGAAACGAAAGATTCTTCTCTTTAACAATTTTCTCTTTTCTTTCATTTGGTTTATCACAAACATGATCGAGTGTACGGGTAGAAATAAAGATATTTCTTTGAATTCTTAATTCAAAAAAGAATTGGGGGTGGATCATTTCCATTCAGAGTATGCTTATACTCATATTCATATTGACGTTACTTACTTAGGGAAATTTTGTGTTCCATATCCGTGAAATGGGAATTATTACATGGTGTATTCTGAATTGAAATAGAAAAAAGACCTTTTTTCTATTCCATGCCCCAAGGAATGCCTAAAGAAAATAAAAGGTGTATTCCATATTTATATGCAGACTAAAGATTACGTAGTTTTTGGTATTAATTGCATTTCATCGTTCGTCTTAAAACTTCGAAGCAAAAAAATAGGAAAAACGAATTGATCTGGATCCCATTTTCTTTTTTTGTATTTCAGCTTATTCAAATGAATAATTGGAAATCAATATAATGTAACGGTTAGATGGATGAAAATTTATATATTCCATTTACTTTACTTTATAGAATTGGCGGAAAGGTTCTTGAACCTCAAGTAAAACAAAATCCGTCTGTATAATATATTATGTATTGTTATTGTATTGTTCTATTTCAAAAACAGCGGCCCTTTCAAATCAAAAGGGTCTGTGATTCTTTAAATATTCATGATTACTTCTGGTACCAATCGTTCGTTGTATATGATGGATACGAAAAGATTAGATTCTTGCGACCTTTTCGCGTCATCGAAATAGCTTATATTTGGTTAATAACTAAGTTCCGGAACTGGAAATCTATTAAGAGCCTTTCTTTTGAGGTTTAGAATTTATTTGTTCGAGAAAAACAGTTTTCATGATTCACCATCCCGAACAATCTGTTGAAGATGTAAATAATACTTAAGTAAACCCATTTTTCGTCTTTTTTTTTATCTTTTTCATTCATATGATAGAATATGGGACTTAAATCTTTTCTAAGACTTTTCTAGATAACTATTTATCTATCCATAGATACATAGAAAGTATTATATACCGTTGATCCAATGACTATTCATGATTCTATCTTGAATCAATTCCATACCGGTTAGAAATTTAATTAGAGGAATGTTATGGTAAAACTTCGTTTGAAACGATGTGGTAGAAAGCAACGTGCGACTTGAAGGACATGATTCGATGTGGATTCTTACATCCACCATTTTCTATAGGAATGAAGATGCTCTTGAATCGACATAGTTTGTTCTGTTCCTGCTAGGAACCTAATTTGTGTTGGGTTGGTAAATAGGAATAGTACATGATGGAGCTCGAGCAAAAAGTATTGATTCATTTATTGGGGGGAAGAATCTAGGGTTAGTAACAATTAATAAGTTAGACGAACTTCGTAAGTATATCCTCAATATTGAAATCAAAGAGTTCAAATTCAAACAAGTTTGAAATAAAAAAGTCAAATTTGTGGGAATTGGTAAAACTTTTTCGATTAAAATTAAAAGTGTATTATTATATTACAAGGGGAATTAATCGTTCATATTATCTTTCCATAGCATAGAAAGAAATAACAAAAAACAAAAGGTATGTTGCTGCCATTTTGAAAAGGAGTAAGGATCACCGAAGTAATGTCTAAACCCAATGATTTTACAAAGTAAAGAGAAAGGATTCCGGAACAAGAAAACACTATTTTCAATTGTCTCAATCATTTTATTATAATGAAGAGGAAAAATAGATTCGAGGCGAGACAAATAAAATAGGTTAGAGACGACTCAAGAAATGTCTAAGGATTTATCTTCGAACTTTTTCAGAATTACCCAACTTGAGTTATGAGTACGAATGATATTTCTTTTATTCTGTAAATAAGAACAAAAAACGACTCAAATCATAAATTCATGATTTTATGGATCCATTTGTTATTATATACAGAAATATTAGAATCATTTTTTCTCGAGCCGTATGAGGAGAAAACCTCCTATACGTTTCTAGGGGGGGGGGTATTGTTTATCTACATCTATCCCAATGAGCGATCTATCGAATCGTTGCAATTGATGTTCGATCTCGAAGAGAAGGAAAAGATCTTCGAAAAGTGGGTTTTTACGATCCGATACAGAATCAAACTTATTTAAACGTTCCCGCTATTCGTTATTTCCTTGAAAAAGGTGCTCAACCTACAGGAACTGTTCATGATATTTTAAGGAAGGCAGAATTATTTAAAGAAAAAACTTCGTAAAGAAAAAAAGGAGAAAAAGAAACTAGTATCTATTTTGGGTAATTATTTACCCAAAATTTGCTCTTTTCTCGGTCTATTCATACTTATTTATTTATCTTTTTTCTTGTTGTGGGAATCCACCAACAAACAAAGGACAAACCTTGCTTATTGTATCTGAATAAACCCGACATTTTTTCTCTATCTTTTCTTTAATTTTATTTTTTTTATCTAAATTTCTTATTTATGTTGTGCCAATCCAACACAAATCATTATTTGATTTACTTAATTAATTAATTTAATTTGTTTTCATATTGACAATGTTGTATCGCTCAAATATAATTCGAGCGTAGATAAATGGCTCTGTTTATTCCGACTTCTATTGGTTTTTCCTTTACTTCAGTCAAATGATGGGTTTGCCGGATTTACTGTTATACAAGATGTATTTTCTTAACGAAAATCAAAAATTTTGAGAAAACGTGTGGTCCCTAAATTTTGATATTTCTATTGGGAATCTGTTGTTTTTTAATCCGATCCACTCGTTTTTCTATTTTGCTGTTTATAATTGATCATAAAATCTTTCTATTTCTTGTTAGTTCAATGTTTTGACGTAGTTGTACAGTGCAATTCCATTTTTTTTTTTTGATTTCGATCGTATCTACATATCATATTTATCTGGGTTGCTAACTCAACGGTAGAGTACTCGGCTTTTAAGTGCGACTATGATCTTTTACACATTTGGATGAAGCAACGAATTCGTCCAGACTATTGGTAGAGTCTATAAAACCGCGACTGATCCTGAAAGGTAATGGATGGAAAAAACAGCATGTCGTAATAATAAAAAGAAAATGGAATTTCTTATTATATTCTTTAATATTCTTATTTTTTTTTTTAGTCGAATTTTGAGTTGATCCTTACCGGATCATTCAAAAATGGTTTTTTCTTTTGTCTTACTCCAAAAGAAATTTACATTTGGGTCTAGTGAATAAATGGATAGAGCCTTACGGCTCCAATTCTAGTAAAAAAAAGCAACGAGCTTCTATTCTTAATTTGAATAATTACCCGATCTAATTAGACGTTAAAAAAAATTAGTGCCTGATGCGGGGAAGGGTTCTCCTGTGAGTGGTCCTTTGATTCTTTTTTTTCTTTAAAAAAATCCTAACTATTCTCTATTATGGATTGGAAACGAATGTGTAGAAGAAACAGTATACTGACAAAAAGAATCTGTTCCAAAGTCAAAAGAGCGATAGGGTTGCAAAAATAAAAGATTTTTGAACCTCTAGTAATTATAAAATAAAGAAGATAAATCTAGGGGAAAAGAAAAAGATCTGTTGATTGGACTTCCTGTTTCCGGGGTATATATTTTTTCCATACATACCCTGTTCTGACCATATTGCACTATGTATAATTTGATTACCCAAGAAATGCTTACCGTTTCTGGTTCAAGTCAAGTAGAAAAAATCTAAGTCAATGGAAGACTTACAAGGATATTTAGAAAAGTATCGACCTCGGCAACAACACTTCCTATATCCGCTACTCTTTCAGGAGTATATTTATGCACTTGCTCATAATCGTGGTTTAAATGGTTCGATTTTTTACGAACCTGTGGAAGTTTTTGGTTATGACAATAAATCTAGTTTAGCACTTGTAAAACGGTTAATTACTCGAATCTATCAACAGAATTCTTTGATTTCTTTGGTTAATGATTCTAACCAAAATAGATTCGTTGGACACAACAATTTTTTTTATTCTCATTTTTATTCTCAAATGATATCAGAAAGTTTTGCAATTATTGTAGAAATTCCATTCTCGTTGAGATTAGTATCTTATTTTGAAGAAAAAGAAATACCAAAATATCATAATTTACGATCAATTCATTCAATTTTTCCCTTTTTAGAGGACAAATTATCGCATTTAAATTATGTCTCAGATATACTAATACCCCATCCCATCCATATGGAAATCTTGGTTCAAATTCTTCAATGCTGGATTCAGGATGTTCCTTTTTTACATTTATTGCGATTTTTTCTTCACGAATATCATAATTGGAATAGTCTTCTCATTTCTCAGAAGAAATCTATTTACCGTTTTTCAAAAGAAAATAAAAGATTATTTCGGTTCCTATACAATTCTTATATATTTGAATGTGAATTTTTATTAGTTTTTATTCGTAAACAATCTTCTTATT